AAAAAAAAGCTAAGAAAATGAATATTAAATCCAAAAAGAAAGCTACAACTAAAATAATATAAATTACTAATTAAAATATTCTACTAGCTTATGCTAGTAGTATATTATATACTTAAGTATATAATATAAAGTACCTAGTTCCAAAGGAACTAGTAGTTTTTTTTTTATAAAAAAAAAAAAAAAAAACCCTTCGGGTTCCTAAGTCTTTAAACTTAGGAAAAGTAATTTATTTTATTTATAACTTTTCTTTTTCTTATATATATATATATATTATTACTAGTATACAAAATGTAATAAATTACATTTTGTTAATTATAATAAAAAATATTATAAATACTTATAATCTTAAGTTTATAAATATTTTTACAAATGGAAAATTAGATATAAAAGTAAAGTACAGATAAATACGGGGTATATGCAGCATATACCTGCTACACAGATTAACATATTAAGGAAAAATCAAACAAACTAGATAAGTATAGATATTAAGGAAAAATCAAACAAACTGGAGTTTATCAAAAAATTGTGAAAACTGATGATACACCAAACAAATTGAAATACATCAAACAAATAGATTAGAAATCATAACCAATATTAAACATTATTAAATACACCTGATACAAAATAATAAAGTAAACATTAATATACATGGTTATAAACTTTAATATGCAAAATTAATATTTTAAATAAACTAAAACCACAAAATAACAAAAAGAATAAAAAAATAATTACAATTAATCTAGAAAAGTTTAAATTCTTAAGAATTAAATTTCTATTAAAATTAAAATAACTAAATAAAGAATACCTAGAAGAAATAATATTTAGTAAACCTAAATCTATAAACTTAATATTCTTTATTTTAAAAACTGATATATTAGCTAGAAAATCAACTAAAAACTTATAAGTAAACTCTTTGAGAATCAACTTTCAAATAAAATAAATAAAAAAATATATTAATAAAATATAAAAAATCGGTACAAAAAAATCAATATAAATAAAAAAACTAGGTGTATTAATTATATTGAAATTAAATCACCACAAAAAACAAATAGAAAAAGTAACTAAAATTAATCTTAAAAAATTTATAATGAAAGAACTGCTGAAATGACTAATACTATTATTAAAATTTAAAAAAAAACCTTTTCAAACACGATAGCTATAACCAAAAGTTAAAAAAACCGATAAAAAAAATATAAAAACAAAGAAAATATAATAACTATTACTATAAAATAACTCTAAAATAAAATCTTTACTTACCGAACCACTAGAAAAAATCATACCACAAAGACAAAACAAAGTAATTAATAACTGCAACTGCATAAAAATAGGAAAATTACCATTATTAAAATAACTACGGCTATCCTGCTGACCAAAAGAACAATGAATAATATAACCAACCTGTATAAATAAACAACTTTTAAACAAAGCATGCCTAACCAGATGAATGAACGAAATAAAATATAAACCCAAACCCAAAGTTAATATAGAAAAACCTATCTGAGATAAAGTTCTTAAAGCAACAACCTTCTTTATATCCTCCTCTAAAAGAGCACTAACACTTGAAAAAAATATAGTAAAAGAACCAAAAACTAATAATATAACCATACTAAATTTATTAAAAAGCAAAAAATTAAAATTTATTAATAAAATTAAACCAGCAGTGACCAAAGTGCTACTATGAACTAAAGAACTAACAGGCGTAGGAGCACTCATAGCTTTAGGTAATCAACTACTAAATGGGAACTGAGCTCTCTTAGTAAAAGCTGTCAAAACTAAAAATAATAAAATATAAAAACAAAAAAAACTAAAACTAATAAAATAATAACTAGAAAAACAGGTAAAGCCAAAAAAAACAAATATAAAATAATCACCAAGACGATTAGTCAAAGCAGTATTCATTGAACCACTTCTACTATCTCAATTATTATAAAATAAAACCAAAAAATAACTAGAAATACCTAAAAGATCTCAACTTAACAGTATACTAAAAGAATTATTAGAAAAATTTAAACTAAACATTCTACAAACAAATACCAACAAAACAAAAACATAATAATTAAATCTTAATTCACTTGATAAGTAATAAGTTCTGTATACTAACACACTAAAGGTAACTAAAAATAAAATAAAAGAGAATAAAAGACTATTAAAATAAAAACTAAATTTTAGAGTTAAAAATTGTCACTCAAATAAGTACAAACCAACCTTAAAAAATGGTAAAACCCAAACAAAGAAACCTCTCAAAAAAAATATAATAATCAAATAAATAAAAATATTAATTAAATAACCCAAATTAACTTACCATAATACCATTCTATATAAAAACCCCCTATAATGAAAAAAATAATGAAAACAAAACTAACAAAACTAAAAAAATCTGAAATTAAAATACCTAAAAACATAACAATTTCTAAATCAAAAATAACAAACATTAATATCATAATAAAAAAATGGATACTAAATGAATTCTGAATTTTACCAATACTAATAAAACCACTTTCAAAAGAATTAATCTTCCTTTTTGAAAAATCTTTAATACTCAAAAAAAAATTAATAAAATAAATAATACAACGAATAAAAAAGATAAAACAAATAAAATAAATAATAAAAATACATGGCAAACCAAAAACTTAAAGTTTCAAATAATTTCCTTTCGTACTAAAAATATTAAAAACAAATAATTCTCAAGATAAACCATCCTATCTTACAATGGATTAAACTAATATCAAGTTTAATTTCTTAAAAGAAGAACAGTCTTAATAATATAATCTTCTCCTTCTTACAAAATTAAAATACAACATCGATGTAAAACTTATCTTACTATAACAACTAGATAAGATATGAATTTCTGTTAACTCTGGAGTAATTCTTAAAATTAATATAGTAAAAAAATAATACAAAAATTTCTACCCTAGAAAATATAAAAACAAAAAAATTTCCAAAGACTTATCTTTGTAAAAATATAATTTAAATTTATTATAAAAAATAAAATTCTGTAGAAAATTTAAATTCACTTACCAAAATCTCCTTTCATACTAGGCCCCAATAAAGAGACAACTTATTATGCTACCTTAATGTCCTCACGCTAAGACTGCCATTTAAAAACATAGGGCAGGAGTTAGTTAAATTTAATAACCTAAGTCTTTAAAAAACATTTGATAAGTTAACAAATACTAAAATTATTTTAAAAAAAATAATAATATTTAAAAAATTACTAATTAAAAGATAATAAACTATATAATAAATTACACAAAGATAAAAAAAAAACAAAATATCAAAATAAAATGTTACAAAACATAAAATTAAACACACTACAAAACATTAATTTAATAGATTTCAATAATAAATATAATTTTCTAATAATTTAAATAAACAGTTATCAAAGAAGTCGACATTTCAACACTAATCACACTAATTTTAGTCTCTTAAAGATAAAACAAAGCATAACTCTACCTTCTCTTTCTATAAATTAAAAAATTAATAATCTCCTAATATAGTATGCAATACTAAAATATAAAAAATAAAACATATAGCTCAAATTCTCTTGTACCACAAACAAAAATTTTAAATAAACTAAAAAGCTAACTTAATATATTATTACATCAAAACTTAAAATTATCAATTAAAGTCACTTCTAAACAAATTGGCATAAAACTATGATTAGCACCACAAATTTCAGAACATTGACCATAATACAAACCAACAATAGGAAAAGTATAATTAACAATACTTAAAATACCACTTATAGCATCTAACTTAATAGAAAGAGTAGATAAGGTCCAAGCATGAATAACATCAGCAGAAGTAATACAAAAACGAATATTAATATCATTAGGCAAAACACAGCGGCTATCAACCTCCAATAAACGAGGCTCACCTAATTCTAATTGATCAAGAGACTTTATATAAGAATCAAATTCTAAACCAGGTAAATCACTATACTCATAACTTCAATATCATTGATGACCAATAACTTTAACTCTCAAATTACTGTCTAAACTTATAAGACCATAGTAATATAATAGACTTAAAGAAGGAACTATCTGAAAAAGCAAAATAAAAGTCGGAAAAATTCTACATAACAATTCACCAAATTGATATTCAATCTTTTGACTTTTAAAATAAAATAAACCTCCTATTAAATAAACAAATAATAAACAAACAAAAACCAAAACACCTAATAATAAACTACAATTAAAAGCATGAAATCAATCCATATAACTACCAAATAAACTACCAGAAAATAGAATATTATAACCTTGAAAAAAATTAATTAATTTTTAAACTCTTTGATTGGAAATCAAAAGTACTTACTTATACTAAAAAATCAAAAATAAAGTTTACAACCTTATTGTTGACAACAATATATACTAAATATAATAAAACTTTAAAAATAAAACTTAAAAACCACTAATAAAAAATAAACTAAACTCTATGTTAAATTTTTTGTTGCTAAAAAAAAAACGTTGCGTGGTCCTTCATAAGGAGCCCATATTTCACTTAGTTACCTGTGGTAACAATGAAATATCACCTCCGAGAAACAGTTAAAATAAACGAATGGTGAAAACCAGAGTAAATTTAGAAGACTTACCTTAAACCCGTCTGCTAATTAAATCTTTTGCGCTTAAAACAAATATAATATATTATACTACATTAACTAAAGTGCAGAATCACCGAATTAAAAGTTCGATACTTTAAACTTAAGCTAACACTTCTAATTACTCATTTAAATATAAATAAACTAAACGAGAAAATACATAACTCTGAATAAAAAATACAAAACATTCTATCATAATAGCTAAAACACTTAATCAAATATACTTATCACCACCAGAAAGTTCTAAAAATTGATATAAACTTATACTAATTAAATGACCTACTATAATATTAACAGTTAAACGAATAGTTAAGGCAAAAGGACGTGAGAATTCACTAACCAATTCAATAGCAAAAAATACTAGAGTTTTTAAGTAACTATCACCACCTTTACTTATATAAATAGAAAATTTTTCACTGGAAATAAAATTCAATATAGTTCTAAGTCAAGCAATCAAAGCAAAAACAAAAGTAAACTCTAATATACCACAAGGACAAAAAGAATAACAAAAATAACCTCCAAAACAGCAAGTTAATAACACTAAGAAAATAAAAACTGAAATTAAACTACTTAACGGTAAACCTTTATTAAAACTAAATACGTTAATAAGACCTCCCAAAAAAGACTTAGAAAAAATATTTAATAAGCCTTCTTTAAAATAAAAAATAAATTGTAACAAAAAAACAAATATAAAAATGTCTAATAAAAAAACTTGATTAATAATAAAATATAACAACAAAAAAACCTAAAAAAAATAATGAAACAGGTAATATTAAAAATCAAAAAAATCTCATCAATAGATCATAACGAAAACGTGGGTAAGAGCTACGAATAAAGATTAACAAAGAAAAAAATAAGTAAATAAACAACAAAGAAAAAGAAAAAAACAGTACACTAAAAAGTACACTAAAAAAAATTAAAACACCATATTCACTAAGAAATAAAAGAACAAAAGACACACTGGAAAACTCAGTATTATAACCTCTTACTAGTTCTCTTTCTCCCTCAGAAAAGTCAAAAGGGGCACGATTAAGTTCACCGAGAACTATAATTAAAAAAGGTAATATAATAAAAACTAAACCAATGTTTAATATATTTATAAAAGAGAAAACATTTAAATGGAAAATAATAATAAAAAAATATAAAGAAAAAGCAATTTCGTAAGAAATACTTTGACTACTAGCACGAACTGCACCAATCATACCATATTTAGATTTACTAACAACACCACTAACTAGTATACCATAAACAGAAAAACCTACTATACACAAAAGAAAAAGAAATGATATTTCAAAGGTAAAAAATTCAAATAAAAAAGGTAAAGTAAACCACTCAAAAAATATAATAATAAAAGAAACCCCAGGGACAAATAAAAAGGCTAAATCAAAAATTTTGATAGGTAAAATCTGTTCTTTTTTTAGTAACTTAATACCATCTATAATAGCCTGAACCAAACCTATAAAACTAACCTTATTAGGGCCAAGACGATTTTGACTAAGACTTAAGAGATGACGTTCATATAAAGTAATAAAAGCAACAGATTGAATAATACAAAACACTAATAAAAATATAAATAAAATTAAAATAAATAACAAGAGTCAAAACTTTAGATTTACAATCTAATATTATAAATTAACTACACCCTTCTAGAAAATAACCTTTCGATCAACAGTCAAAAATTCTTATTAAACTAATTTCTAAAAGCTACGACCTAAATGTCTACGTTTGTTTTCAAAACAAACTAAATAACTTCACTAGGTTCAGATTCCCCTAAACCTACTTTACTACAACTTACTCCCTGTTAGGCAATTGATGGATGATTTGAACCATTTTTAAATAAATCTTCAATTAAATATAAAAATTAATTTACTGTCTTTTACAATTTCAAAAAACAATTTCAAGTTTTTATCCAATAAAAACATAAATGTAGGTCAAAATAAACTAATACATAAACCATATATATATCTATTTTAACAAAAGAAATTTAAATTTTATACCTAAAATATAAAATAAACGATCATACATGAGCCAATAAGACTAGTAAACAATGAGGGTTCTCAATTAAAACTCAACCTCCAAAGATTATTTAATAAATCTGCCAATATTTTTTCAGTTTAAATATAACTTTACTTCTGATATAATAAATTAAAACTAATTAGGTACTAATCTAATTCAATTAAAAAACTTATTATTAAATATAATATAAAATAAAAATTCAAATTCCACCTAAAAATAAAAATATATAAATTAAAAATTTAATAAAAACAAAATAAAGTAAAAATCTTATAAGTCTAGCCGATTATTCTGGAACAAATATTTTACAGATAAAAAACTACCGAGTTAAAATTCCATTAACTACTAAATAAATCAAAATTAGATAATATTATCTTAACTATTATTAATCCAAAATCAAAATTTTAAGATACAAACCCCTTCCTCGAAAAAGAAAAATACTAAATATACTATTATCTCTACAGAAAAATTTTTAGTTTTGAAAACTACTAGTTTATTTTAACTTACATCTGTGAAAAATACAATAATCATTACCAAAAAATTTTATACTACTAACTATAACTAATATACCTAAAATTCTAGAAATTACAGAAAAACATATAAAATAAAAAAACATTATTTCAGTAAACATATTACTAAATAAAAAAAATAGACTTATTATTAAAAACTCTAAAGAAATAAGAATAAAAATTAAACGAAACCATTTAAAAAATAACATAAATAATCTTACAAAAAGAAAAATAATACTAAAATTTACGAAGAGCACCAGAAAAAGAAAGAAAATAACTACTAAAATTTATAAAACAAACCAAAACTAACAAAATATACAACAAAATATATAAATAAATAGAAAAATAAAAACATTTTATATTTAAAATACTATAATCAAAGTAATAATAATAATAATTTAAATAACTCATAATAATTAAAACTCAAACTAAATTAGACTTAATAAAAACTAATTTAGAAAGACTAGAAAAATAGACTAAAATTACAAAAACACCACTAAGAAATAATAAACAAATAAAATAAGAAAATCAAATAAAACTAAACATAGAAATTAAAGGTATACTTAATAAAAGAGAGAAAATCAAAAAAAATCTACTCTTAATAGGATCAAACATAACAAAGCTTATAATACCTATAAAAACAGCCAAAACAAAAAAATACAATAAAATAAGATTCTAAACCTGCTCAGTGTAAATGAGCTATTCTAAATAAAATAAAAATCTAAATCAGTTACATTCTTAATGACCCAAACATTATATTTTAAATAAACTATAAACTGAAATAAGAAAACCTCAAGGGTATGAACCTTACAGACTAAATATCCTATCTTATTTAAAAACTTAAACCTTTCAATTTGCAATTAAAAATACTAAATATACTAAAGTTTTACTTATAACTAGTTACAAAATAAATTTCAGACTGATAGCTATGACCAAAAACATAATTACTGTAAGAATTTTCAGGACTACTATTAACAAAATAATCATTCAAAACTAAACGATAAGACATAAAGGACTCTAATAATAAATAAATAAATAAAAACAAAGCAAAAGCACTTAACATAGAACCATAAGAAGATAAAATATTTCAAAGAGAATAAGTATCCGGATAATCTAAATATTTACGAGGATAGCCATGTAAACCAGCAAAATGAAGAGGGAAAAAAGTCAAATTTACACCCAAAAACATTAAAAAAAAAACAGCAATTATCATAAGTTTATCATAAATAACACCATTAATAAAAGATCATCAAAGACTCACACCAGTAAAAATACCAAAAACAGCACCTAAACTCAAAACATAATGGAAATGACTAACAACATAATAAGTATCATGTAAAATAATATCCAAACTAGAATTAGCCAAAATAACACCAGTTAAACCACCAATAGTAAACAAAAAAATAAAACCTAAAACCCATAGCATAACAGGATTAAAATTTATCTTTATACCAAATAAAGTAGCAAGCCAACTAAATACTTTAACACCTGTCGGAACAGCAATAACTATAGTAGCAGCAGTAAAATAAGCACGAGAATCTAAATCTATACCCACAGTATACATATGATGAGCTCAAACAACACAACCAATTAAACCAATACTTAAAATTGCATAAACTATACCTAAAGAACCAAAAACTTCCTTCTTACCTGTCAGATACAAAGTAGATTGACTAATAATACCAAAAGCAGGTAAAATTAAAATATAAACCTCAGGATGACCAAAAAACCAAAAAAGATGCTGATAAATCAAAGGATTACCACCAGTTCTGGGGTCAAAAAAAGAAGTATTCAAATTACGATCAGTTAACAATATAGTAATAGCACCAGCAAGAACAGGCAAAGATAAAACCAATAAAAAAACAGTGACAAAAACAGTCCAAACAAATAGACTTATATGCTCTAAAGAGATAGAACTACTACGTAAATTTTTAGTTGTACACATAAAATTAATACCACCTAAAATAGAACTAACACCCGCACAATGAAGACTAAAAATAGCTAAATCAACACTACTTCCAGGATGACCTAAAGTACTCAAAGGAGGATAAACAGTCCAACTAGTTCCCGCACCTATATCAACAAAAGCAGAATCTAAAATTAAAAATATAGCTGTAGGTAACAATCAAAAACTCAAATTATTTAAACGAGGAAAACTTATATCAGGAGCACCCAATATCAAAGGCAATATTCAATTACCAAAACCACCAATTATACTAGGTATAACTATAAAAAAAATCATTAATAAAGCATGAGCAGTAATAACTCTATTATATAATTGACCATTACCAGAAAAAAACCCTGGCTTAGCTAACTCTAAACGAATTAATAAAGAGAGACTAGTACCAACTATACCAGACCACAAACCAAAAATAAAATAAAGAGTACCAATATCTTTATGATTAGAACTCTCCAGTCAAACACTTAAACCAGATTGATATTTAGAAAAATAATTATTAATAAATAAAACAAAGTAACCTATGTTGAATTTTTTGTTGCTAAAAAAAAACCTTTGCTTATTTATCTAATTCTCACAATAACTATATGAATAAAACCTCAAGGAACAACTAGAATAAACTTAATCAAAAAACATTATATATCATTAAACATATAAAATAAGTTAATCCAGAAGAAAAGAGTTCAATCTGAATAAAATATTTACCAACAAATGAACAAGCAATAAAATAAAGAGAGTAATAAAAAGCAACCACAAAATAAATAAAAATTATAAAAAATAAAACATTACCAATTAAGATACCATTACTAACAACAATAAATTCAGAAATAAAGGAAGCGGAAGGTGGAACACCTATATTAGATATAAAAACAACAGCAAAGATAACAGAGAAAAAAATATTTGAACCAAAAAACCTATTAAAAAAATAAATCATACGAGTGTTAGTAGAATGATAAAATTCACCAATTAAATAAAATATAAGAGTAGAGGTGTAACCATGGGCTAATATCAAAAGTAACCCCCTACTTTTACCACTAATAGTAAAAAATACTAAAGCAAGAAGAAGAAAACCTATATGAGTAATAGAAGAATAAGCAGCCAATGACTTAGAATCTCTTTGAAATACACAAGCGAAAGAGCCAATAATTATACCAAGAAAAGAAATAATAACCCAAATATTATTAAAAGTAAAATTCAAAGAACCTAAAATACGCAAAAAACCGGCCGTACCTAATTTTAATAACAAACCAGCCAAAATTATACTAGCTGAAGTAGGGGCTTCAACATGAGCTTTAGGTAATCATAAATGTAAAAAATAAATAGGAAATTTCATTATAAAAGTTAAACTCAAAATAAAAACAAACTCTCAACTAATAAAAAAATCAAAATAACCCGGTACCAAAAATATAAAATTAGAAAAATAAATAAATAAAAAAGGAAAAGAACATAAAGCAGCATAAAACAACAAATAATAAGAAGAATTAATCTTTTCAATTTGAGAGCCAAAACCCAAAATCATAATTAGAATAGGTAATAAAGATAACTCAAAAAAGATATAAATTATTAAAAAATTACTAGAAATAAAGAAAATAACACAAACTAACACTAAGATATTAGTTAAAAACAATAATATATCATTCTTTTCTCTTATTAAAATAATAGCTAGAATAAAAAGACTCATGAAAATAAGCAAAATGAAAACAGTTGAATCTAACAATAAAAAGCTACCTGATCAACTAAAATTTAAAAACAATAAAATAGAAAATAAACAAAAAAAAAATAAAAACTCTTTGATATTAAAAAATCAAATCAAAGAAATAAATAATATATTAAAAACAGCCACCAAACCTTATAATTACAAGTTATACATTCTAAATTAAACTAATATGACTAATAAGATCATCAATAAACAAATACAAATAAAAACAACCATACCACATCAACAAAATGTCAATACAAAATAGCAAACTCAAAACCCAAATGATGGGTGTAACTAAGATGATTCTTTAACAAACGAATATAATTAAAAAATAGAAATAAACCACCACACAAAACATGAATACCATGAAAACCAGTAGCTAAATAAAAAACACTACCAAAAACACCATCTGATATAGAAAAACTAGCTTCGCTATACTCCATTCCCTGAACAGCAGTAAAATACAAAGCCAACAAAATAGTCAGAAATAAACTTAAAGAACAACTTTTATTACTCAAAAGTTGATAATGAGCTCAAGTAACAGAAACACCACTACTCAATAAAATAATAGTATTTAATAGGGGGACACCAAAAGGATTTACTAGTTCCATACCCATAGGAGATCAAGTCTCACCCAAATCATGAACAGGTACAAGAGCAGCATCAAAAAAGGTCCAAAAAATACTAAAAAAAAACATAAACTCACTAAAAATAAAAAGAACCATGCCAAACTTAAAACCATCTATAACAAAAAAATTATGATAACCTCTCAAACCTTCTATAGAAATATCCTTACCCCAAGCAAAAGAAACAAATAAAATAGAAAACAAAGAAAAAACAAACATTCAAATTACACCATACTTAAAAAACATAACAAAAGAAGTGGTTAAACCTAAAGAACAAAAAAATAAATAATAAGCATAACTAGACAAACTTAAAATATGAAAATTATGAAAAAACAATACACTAAAACCTTTAGAATCTAAAACTAAAATACTAATTATACTAAAAGTGCAAGAAAAAACAAACTTAGTAACTATATAATTAAATAATAATAATAGAACTAAAGAAAAATAAATAACAGAAAAAACAGGACTTAAAAAACTATAAGGATCTTCTACTAAACATTGACCTAATCAACTCAAAATAAAAGAAACAACAACAAAAGAAGAAACTAGAAACTTATTTAATTTAACCAAACAAGAATATATATTATTAAAAATAGAAAAAAAATAAAATACACAAATACTCATAACTAAAGCAATAACACCCAACAACTTATTAGGAATAGCACGAAGAATAGCATAAGCAAATAAAAAATATCACTCAGGAACAATATGAATAGGACTAGTTATAGGATTAGCCTCTAAAAATATCTCACCATCACCTAACAAAAAAGGAGTTGTTAAACCAAACACAAAAAACAACAACCAAAATAATAAATTATATGAATCTTTATTCCAAAAATTAGGAAAAAATTTAATCTTATCATAATCACCATGACAATAAAGACTAGAAGTACTACCTGAATCATGTAAGAAAATCAAATGAATTATTATGATAACTAAAACAATTCAAGGTAACAAAAAATGAACAGTAAAAAAAAACTTCATAGTAAAACCAATAACACCAAAACCACCTCAAATCCAAGAAACAATAACAGAACCTCAAATAGGAATAACAGACAATAAGCTAGTAATAACAGCAGCAGCCCAAAAACTTATTTGACTTCAAAGTAAAACATAACCTATAAAAGCTTCAGCTATTAATAACAAAAAAATAGTAATACCAGATATTCAAACTTTAGATAAGCGATAACTCATAAAATATAAACCCTTAAAAATATGTAAATATAAAAAAATAAAAAACAAAGAAGCCCCATTAAAATGAAAAATACGCAAAAATAAAGCAAAAACAGAATCAACCATAACCGACTGAACCCTAAGAAAAGCTAACCCACCATCAGCAACCAAATAAAAAACCAAAAAAATACCAGTAACAATCTGAAAAACCAAAATCATCCCCAACATACTACCAAAATTCCAACTAATGGTTAACCTCTTACTAGAAGGCAAAGTAATTAATATAGATTTAGAAAAGTCAACAACAAATTTCAACACCCATAAAATCTTCACTGCTTCAAAATGATATTTTAATTAAACTATAAGAGTAAATCAAATATAATAAACCCTTTTGCACCAAAAACAAATATTCTATCTAAACTATATTATATAAGTTTAAACATTTTGAACCGCAATCAAACATAGATAATTCTATTTAAAACTCAATATCATAAAACCTTTATCGTATCAAGACAAAATACTAAATATATACTAAAATGATAAATTAAACAGAAAAAAGATAAAACAAAAACAATAATAGAAAAAACCTGATTCTTAAAATCACTAAAAAAATTAAACTTAGTAGAAAGAATAACTAACCAATAACCAAAAGACAAACTGGAAAGAAACATTAAAAATAATAAGACAAAAATAAATAAATTTATACCAACAATACCCATTAAACTAAAAATCTTAACAAAAAAAGTTAATATAAAAGGCATATTAAGAAAAACTAATAAAGATTCTCAAGTGTTAAAATTAAAAAAAAAATTCAAACCCTTAAATAACAAAAAAGAAATAATAATCAAATAATAAAAAAATAAATAAAAACTAACCGAAAAAATCAAACTATTGACTATTAAAAATCAATTAAACCTCTCTGTAGAAGACAAAATGATAAGAAACTTAAATCTCTTAAGAAGAAAAATCTGAAAATAACAAAAAAAACAAACCCAAAAATTAATAAAAATAAAGTAAAAGTAACCCCCCAAACTAAAAAAAACCATAATAAAAGGCAACTTCTGAAAAGTTAGAAACCAAAAAAAACTATAATCATAAACACCCCAAAGAACACCAAATAACCAAAAATGAAAAGGAGCAACACCAACCTTAATAAATAAAAAAATTAGCTGAGCAATATAAAAATTAAAGAAAAGAAACAGTAGTCCAACAACCTCCTGAATGATAAAATAATTAACCAAAACAATATAAGAACTCAAGGATTTATTAATAGAAATAAAAACAAAAGTCATAACTAAAAAAACTCTTCATCAAACCACCAGATTAAAAGAAATAAAACAAATAAAACTTAAAAATAAAACAGATAATAAATAAAT